TGTGTGCTTCCGGAGGGGCACGCATGCAAGAAGGAAGTTTGAGCTTGATGCAAATGGCTAAAATATCTTCTGCTTTATATGATTATCAATCAAATAAAAAGTTATTCTATGTACCAATCCTTACATCTCCTACTACCGGTGGGGTGACAGCTAGTTTTGGTATGTTGGGGGATATCATTATTGCCGAACCCAATGCCTACATTGCGTTTGCGGGTAAAAGAGTAATTGAACAAACATTGAATAAAACAGTACCCGAAGGTTCACAAGCGGCTGAGTATTTATTCCAGAAGGGCTTATTCGATCTAATCGTACCACGTAATCCTTTAAAAAGCGTTCTGAGTGAGTTATTTCAACTCCATACTTTCTTTCCTTTGAATCAAAATTAGAACATTAAGTTCAATTATTTTGAGCAAACAAGTAATTAGTTTATCAGAATCCAAGTCAAAATTAGACGAATGGGGTTTTCTTTGTTGACATAAGATCTAATCGTATAAAGAATCAAAAGTCACAGAAAATCCGCCCCTTTTTCTATATTCCTGATTATTGATCAAGACGCCTCTATCAACAAGATAAAAGATGAAATTCTTTTTTTCGTGAAATTAGGCAAATAAAAAAAATATCCTCTTCTCGTCATATATAATTAAAATCTACAAAATATAGAATTTTTTATCTTTCTATATCTTACGATAATCCTATTTTGACTAAGAATCCCTGCTCCTGCTGGATGGGATTCTAACAAACCCTTCAATATAAATATAATTAATTTAACCCTTCAATATAAATATAATTAATTTTTAAGAAACTTTTTGCTTAGTAAATGAAATTCGAAGACAAGAGCAAAAAATGAAGAAAAGAATAATAATAATATCTCATCCATATCCTTTCAAATCTTTCATGTAGAAATTAGATCTATACTTAATAGATATTAAGTAATAATAATTCCAATTTCTAATTATCAAATTATAATAAGATATCTTTATATATAATAAGATATCTTTATATTATAAATAATAAATATAAAATATAAATAATAATAAAAGGTACAAATAGTAAATCGAGGTACCCATTCTATGACAACTCTTAACTTTCCCTCTGTTTTGGTGCCTTTAGTAGGCCTAGTCTTTCCGGCAATCGCAATGGCTTCTTTATTTCTTCATGTTCAAAAAAACAAGATTGTTTAGAGCCGATGGGACAAAATCTCATCTATTTTTTTTTTTCAAAACTGACGCTTGTATCATAACACAGATATCCATTTAGCAAAATATGGTATAAGCGGCTTCCGCCGAAAAACTCTTATGTCTGCAGAAAATGGTATTAGGGGTAAATGTATTCTAGCTATTTTCAAATAGACCCGAATTGACGGATGGCTGAACTGTAAAGTTGGTCTATCTATATGTATGTGGCTATCTTTAGTGAGATCATACGAAGGGTATGTTATTAGTTTAGATCTAACCAATTTAATGAATTACTCCTAAAGGTTCACATCAAACTAGTGCTAGTTGATGCGAGTTACTTCGGAAACAAAAGGACTAAAGTCAAATTCATTTGGGGTATTCTCTCAATTCCAAAAAACGCAACCGGATCAAGTATGAGTTGTCGATCAGAACATATATGGATAGAACCTATAACGGGGGCTCGAAAAACAAGTAATTTCTGCTGGGCTGTTATCCTTTTTTTAGGTTCATTAGGATTCTTGTTGGTTGGAACCTCCAGTTATCTTGGTAGAAATTTGATATCTTTATTTCCGTCTCAGGAAATAGTTTTTTTTCCACAAGGAATTGTGATGTCTTTCTATGGGATCGCGGGTCTTTTTATTAGCTCCTATTTGTGGTGCACAATTTCGTGGAATGTAGGTAGTGGTTATGATCGATTTGATAGAAAAGACGGAATAGTGTGTATCTTTCGGTGGGGATTTCCTGGAAAAAATCGTCGCGTCTTCCTCCGATTTCTTATAAAAGATATTCAGTCCGTCAGAATAGAAGTTAAAGAGGGTATTTATGCTCGTCGTGTCCTTTATATGGATATCAGAGGCCAGGGAGCCATTCCATTGACTCGTACTGATGAGAATTTTACTCCACGGGAAATGGAACAAAAAGCTGCTGAATTGGCCTATTTCTTGCGTGTACCAATTGAAGTATTTTAAGAAATGAGCCAAGAAATCAATGCTTTCTCAGCAGGAGGGTAAAAACGCAAGAATCCTCTTTTTCTATAACATAACTTAATTGAGGTTTCTTCAGAACATTCATTCGAGTCAAAGCAGACATATATGCAACAAGTATAAAATAAAACTCTTTTGGGGATCTTTTATATGTATCGAAATATACACAACTCAATTCAATAAAAAATCAGAAACAAATCGAAATATCTCATAATCAACCATTTCGAAATAAGGAAATTCCCCCCTTTTTTACTTGTTGGAATTGAGACTTTAGATTCAGATAGATCATATCTTGTAATTTTTTAGAAGCTTCTTTTTATACTTTTTGTGCTCCTTAATGAC